TAAAAGATGTGAATCCGCCTGTCCAACCGATTTCTTGAGTGTTCGAGTTTATTTATGGCATGAAACAACACGAAGCATGGGTCTAGCTTATTGATGCGTTACAGAAACCCCACTTGAATACATTTGATTTTTTTTTATCGACAAAAACCCGTACTTGAAAAAAAATAATAAAAAAAATATTATGTTTTCGAGCACGGGTTTTTCTGGTCCAAGTGTATCTTGTCTTTACCACGAATTATTTTCCTTGGTTAACAATATTTATAGTTTGGCCCATATTCGCGGGTTCCTTAATTTTCTTTCTCCCTCATAGAGGAAATAAGGTCATTAGGCAATACACTATATGTATATGTATTTTAGAACTCCTTTTAATGACCTATGCATTCTATTACCATTTCAAATTGGACGATCCATTAATCCAATTGACCGAGGATTATAAATGGATCCGTTTTTTTTATTTTTACTGGAGATTGGGAATAGATGGGCTTTCTATAGGACCCATTTTACTGACAGGATTTATCACCACTTTAGCTACTTTAGGGGCTTGGCCGGTTACTCGAAATTCCCGATTATTTCATTTCCTGATGTTAGCAATGTATAGCGGTCAAATAGGATTATTTTCTGCTCAAGATCTTTTACTTTTTTTCATCATGTGGGAGTTAGAATTAATTCCCGTGTATCTACTTCTATCCATGTGGGGAGGAAAGAAACGTTTGTATTCAGCTACAAAGTTTATTTTGTACACCGCAGGAAGCTCCGTTTTTTTATTAATGGGAACTTTTGGTCTCGGTTTATATGGTTCCAATGAACCAACATTAAATTTTGAAACATCAGCCAATCAATCATATCCCGCGGCACTGGAAATAATATTCTATATTGGATTTCTTATTGCTTTTGCTGTCAAATCGCCGATTATACCCTTACATACATGGTTACCCGACACCCACGGAGAAGCACATTACAGTACTTGTATGCTTCTAGCCGGAATTTTATTAAAAATGGGAGCGTATGGATTGATTCGGATCAATATGGAATTATTACCCCACGCTCATTCTATATTTTCTCCCTGGTTGATGATAGTCGGCACAATGCAAATAATCTATGCAGCTTCAACCTCTCCTGGTCAACGTAATTTAAAAAAAAGAATAGCCTATTCCTCTGTATCTCATATGGGTTTCATAATTATAGGAATTTGCTCTATAAGCGATAGGGGACTCAATGGAGCCGTTTTACAAATAATATCTCATGGGTTTATTGGCGCTGCGCTTTTTTTCTTGGCAGGAACGAGTTATGATAGAATACGTCTTGTTTATCTCGACAAAATGGGCGGAATGGCTATTCCAATTCCAAAAATATTCACGATGTTCAGTATCTTATCAATGGCTTCCCTTGCATTACCGGGCATGAGCGGTTTTTTTGCGGAGGTTATAGTATTTTTTGGAATAATTACCAGTCAAAAATATCTTTTAATGCCGAAAATATTAATTACTTTTGTGATGGCAATTGGAATGATATTAACTCCTATTTATTCATTATCTATGTTACGCCAAATGTTCTATGGATACAAATTATTTAATGCCCCAACTTCTTATTTTTTTGATTCTGGACCGCGAGAGTTATTTGTTTCGATCTCTATCCTTTTACCTATAATAAGTATTGGTATTTATCCGGATTTCGTTTTCTCATTATCAGTTGACAAGGTCGAAGCTATTCTATCTAATTTTTTCTAGGTAGTTTTTATGAATAAAACTAAAAAATCCAAAAGCAATCCTATGCTATGGTTAAAAAAAAATAGTTTGTTGTACAATGAAAAAAGAAGTCGTTTTTCTTTTATTAAGTGAAAAATAAGTGAAAAAAAAAAATGAATTGTAAATAGATATGTTTGGCTTTTGTGAGAACCATTTGAAGCACTACATTACTTGATTCAAATGGTTCTCAACGGCTTACACGAAATATCTTATATATATGCCATCCCATGTTTGTATTCGTCAGACATTTTCTTCAATTCAATTAGATGTTAATGTAAATGAACCATAACTATGTAGCCCTATTCCTAATAGATTGACCCCAAAATAGCATATCCAAATTATAAGAAAGCCTATAGAAGCCACAATTGCGGAATTTACACCTTCAAAATTTTTATTTGTTCGAGTATGCAAATAAATCGCAAATATGGTCCAAGTAATAAATGCCCAAGTTTCTTTTGGGTCCCAATTCCAATACGATCCCCATGCCTCATTAGCCCAGACTGCTCCTGAAAGAATACCTAGGGTTAAAAAGATAAATCCTATACTAATAATATGATAACTCCAATGATTTAATTGTTGAATCAATTGAGACCTGTAATAATTCCTAGAAGAAAGAAAGGATACGTTTTGTAAAACATTGCTTTTTTCGTTCATGTATTGGATCTTACCAAAGGAAAATGAATCGTTTAATAAATTTTTTGTAAAACAAAAAATTCTTATGAATTTTCGAAATGTAATGACTAGAAGAGCTACTGATAATAATGACCCACATAAAAGAGCCGCATAGCCCAATACCACCATACTTACGTGCATCATTAACCACTGGGATTGAAGAGCAGGTACTAATATTGCGGATTGATGGATTTCAGTTAAAAGACCCGAAGTAGCAAAGCCTTGGGTAAAAATAGCACTCGGCGCGGTTATTGCACTTAAATAATTTTTTTTTTTTTTTAAATAAAGAACCATATGAATAATGGAGAAACTCCATGAAAGAAAGATTAATGATTCATATAAATCACTTAATGGTAAATGTCCCGAATAAATCCAACGAATAACTAATAATCCTGTTATACAGAAAAAAGTAGTTATCATGCCCTTTTTGGACGAATCATACAGTCCTGCGATTTCATTGACTAATAAAGTTATCAAATGAATTGTAATTACAATTGAAACGGCCGAAAAGGATATATGAGTTAATATATGCTCTAAAGTCAAAAATATCATAATTTTTTTTTTTAAGGAGAGAGTTCTTCAATTATACGAAATGGAAATCAGGAATTGAATTCATTATAGGTCTTATTGGATCTCTTTTAGAAGATGCTATGCCGCCACTCGGACTCGAACCGAGATGCTCTAGCACTGCTTCCTAAGAGCAGCGTGTCTACCGATTTCACCATAGCGGCTTGCTCAAAATCATAATAAGTTATTATTATTCAATCGTCGAGTCAATTCAATGCAATTTTTTTTAGGAAACATAAAAATTTATGAATACAAATTCATTTAAATAGGGATTTGAACGTTCCAATAATCCTTATTATCATTTTTTATCATTTTAAAATTTAAATTTTAAAATGGAATTTTTCGTAATTTATGCTCTCCTAAAATAGAACTGTTGTAAATAGATAGTTCTGACTTCAATCTATGGATAGAACTAAAAATAAAATGTTCTTTCTCATTTTTTAATAATGATTTTTTTTCTTTTCTCATTTATCTGATTTTATGAATCTAAATGAATCTAAAAAAAAAATCAATTTTCTCAATGTATAAAATATCTACTTAAATATGAAAGGGGCTTTTATTAATTGAATTGGATTAAAAGCAAAGAATCTATTTATTATTTATTATATTATTGTGACAAGTCGGTTGATGGGGAAAATAAGAATAGAATCCTCGTCTCAGAAATGATAAAACATACTAAAAAGAAGGGTGAAACTTTGTATCTTATGTTTATTCTTTTTTTAGAACTCAGTAGACAAACGAATTCTTATTCTACATACCATAAGTAAGAGGGAAAGGGATTCAATTTAATATTGATTCAGTTCAAAAAATATTAGGGAATGTAAATCATTACTTTTATATTAAAAATTATCAAAGTAACTAGCCCCTTTTTTGAATCAGACCGATTCAGATTATTTCAACGTTTCATTATTTATTTTATTTGTATTTTATTTGGCCTACAAAAAAACTCTTTGAATTCCCGTTAGAAAGAGATTTCGCTAACGAAAAAAGCTTTCAACGTCGCCCCATACCCCTTTCTTTTCAAAATATTTTTACGAATACGCTTTTTTGATATAGAAGATAGAAGTACGCTTTTTTTGAACTGACATTCAAAAATGAAGAGGTTATTTATTACTATAATTGGAAATTGGATGTGAAAGACATTTATTGTTCAAAACAAAATGAATTGTTCTTTATTTTATTTTGGGAATTTTGGTATAATTCTTTAGCCTTTCTCTATGGACTCTATGGATATAAATTATCTTAATACATAATAATAATTGATATTTTTATTTTCTCTATCTTCATTTCATAAAAATCTTACTTAATAAAAATATCATAAAAATCTTACTTAATAAAAAAAAAGTAAGTATTTATTTTTCATCGCTAACTTGATCATATCATTTAATCAATTCTCACTTCTTGACTTCTTGATTTGAATGAATATATGAAGATTTGAATGAATATATGAAGATTATTTTGGAAAGATTCAGAATCATTAAAAATAGAAAATTTTATTTAAGTTTTGTATATCTTATCTTGATTTTTTTTTTATTGACCGGCCCCTTTTTCAAATTCAAAATAAATAAGAGCTGGTGAATCAGAAACAATTAATAAAAAAAAAAAAGAAAAAAAAAAGATTTTTTATGGAACATACATATCAATATTCATTCATCATACCTTTTGTTACACTTCCAGTTCCTATGTTAATAGGAGCGGGGCTTATATTTTTTCCGACGGCAACAAAAAATCTTCACCGTATGTGGGCTTTTCCTAGTGTTTTATTGTTAAGTATAGTTATGATTTTTTCATTCGATCTGTCTATTGAGCAAATAAATAGCAGTTCCGTTTCTCTATATGTATGGTCTTGGACCATCAATAATGATTTTTCTTTAGAGTTTGGCTGCTTGATCGATCCACTTACTTCTATTATGTTAATATTAATCACTACTGTTGGAATTATGGTTCTTATTTATAGTGACAACTATATGTCTCATGATCAAGGATATTTGAGATTTTTTGCTTATATGAGTTTTT